TAGATTAAAAAAGCGTATTCGTAAAAATAGTTGGAAAAGAAGGGGATATTGGGCAGCGTTGAAAGCTTTTTCGTTAGCGAAATCCCTTTCAACCGGGAATTCAAAAAGTTTTTTTGTACGACAAATAACTAATAAAACGTTGGAATAATCTGAATCAGCCTGACTCGAAAAATGAGCAAATTTCGTTTCTAATTTATACTATACTTATGAATATATCATATAGAATATAAAAATAGAAATCGAAATAAAAAAAGTAAGTAACGATTTGCATTCGATAATGTTTTGAACCGATTGATTTGTCTACTGAATTATAAAAAAAGGTTTGGTACTCTTTTTGGAATTTGAAAAAAAAAAAAGAATAAAAATAAAATAAAAAGTTTCAACCTTTTTTTGATTTGAATATGTTTTTCATTCCCAGGATGGGGAAAATAAGAATCCCCATCACCCCAGCCACTTATAAATAACACACCAATAAAGGTTTTGTCTTTTTTTTTTTTTTTTACTTTTCTTTTTTTAGTTATGCTATAGAAGAGCAGATCTAAAATCTTTAGGCAAAATCGATGGGTTGTTGAAACTAATTGATTAAGTATAAAATAAAAAACCCGTTTTGTAACTTTATGAATCATTATTTTTCTGAATCACTGTATATACCCCGCACTTTCCCTCCAAATGGGAAAAGCACCTTTACTTATTTAGGCGGATATTAGATACGAATAGGGTGAAATTTTTAAGTGATCAAAAAAATACTCTGTTTGAAAGGGAGGATCAATCAAAAAATCTATATCTTTAGAATTCTAATTTATAGAATTCTAGTTTAGAAAGAATTTTTTGAAGCAAGGTACAATTACGATTGAAATCGAAATTTTTTTATATGATCTGTCCAGCCCAATACCTAGTTGGTTTGATAAATCCTAACACAAATTAATATTCAAAAAAACCCTAATGATAAGGATTACAACAACACAAAAGCGATGCAAATGAAATAAATCCTTTTGAATTTTTGAATTGGTGGATGTCGCGCTGAAATTGTGATTCAGAAAAAAATAATATTAGTTTTCGATTCATTCATAAAATCATATAAATGAGAAATGAATCATTAAAAACTGAAAAAAAAAGTTCTTTCTCTTTTTTTTCGTTTTTTCCTGAATTGAAGGTAAGAACTACTATTTGGTTATAACAATTCTATTTTATGAAAACATAAGCTATGAAAACTTCCATTGTTAAGTTAAATAAAACTTAAACCTTAAATAACTAAAAAAGACGATAAAAAGGGGAATCTTTCAATCTCTATTTAACCAAGTTTTTATTCATCAATTTGAATGCTTCCTAAAAACGATTTCTTTGAAATTTACTCTTTCAATCTCGACGATTGAATAAAAAAAGGTTATTATGATTTCGAGCAAGCCGCTATGGTGAAATCGGTAGACACGCTGCTCTTAGGAAGCAGTGCTAGAGCATCTCGGTTCGAGTCCGAGTGGCGGCATAGCATCTTCTAAAAGATATACAAAAAGACCTATAATGAATTTAATTTCTGATTTCCATTCCGTATACTTGAGGAACTCTCTTTTCATTTTTTTTTTTTTTTTATTTATGATATTTTCAACTTTAGAGCATATATTAACTCATATATCCTTTTCGGTCGTTTCGATTGGAATTACAATTCAGTTGATAATCTTATTAGTCGATGAAACCATAGGACTATATGATTCATCAGAAAAGGGGATGATAGCTACCTTTTTCTGTCTAACAGGATTATTAATCACTCGTTGGATTTATTCGGGACATTTCCCATTAAGTGATTTATATGAATCATTAATCTTTCTTTCATGGAGTTTCGCCATTATTCATAGGATTTTATATTTTAAAAAACATAAAAATCATTTGAGCGCAATAACCGCGCCAAGCGCTATTTTTACCCAGGGTTTTGCTACTTCGGGTTTTTTAACCAAAATGCATCAATCCGGAATATTAGTACCCGCTCTCCAAGCCCAGTGGTTAATGATGCACGTAAGTATGATGGTATTAGGTTATGCAGCTCTTTTATGTGGATCGTTATTATCCGCAGCTCTTCTAGTCATTACATTTCGAAAAATTATAAGGATTTTTGATAAAAGCAATCATTTTTTAAATGTAAATGAGTCATTTTCCTTTGATGAAATCCACTACATGAATGAAAAAAACAATGTTTTACTAAACACTTCTTTTCCTTATTTTCTTTATGCTCGAAATTATTCCAGGTATCAATTGATTCAACAATTGGATCAGTGGAGTTATCGTATTATTAGCCTAGGATTTATATTTTTAACGATAGGTATTCTTTCGGGAGCAGTATGGGCTAATGAGGCATGGGGATCATATTGGAATTGGGATCCAAAGGAAACTTGGGCATTTATTACTTGGACTATATTCGGGATTTATTTACATACTCGAACAAATACAAATTTTGAAGGTGTAAAGTCTGCAATTGTCGCTTCTATGGGCTTTCTTATAATTTGGATATGCTATTTCGGGGTCAATCTATTAGGAATAGGATTACATAGTTATGGTTCATTTAATTAACATAAAATTGAATTCAAGAAAGGGCTTGATGAATACAAACATAGGACAGCGCATATAAAACTTACTTAGTGTAAGCCACCGAGAACCTTTTGAATCCCTACACTACTTGATTCAAAAGGTTCTCACAACCGACAAAGGTGTCTGGTTACAATTAAAATTTATTTATTTTTTTTTTTTTTACTTATTTATTATTTATATTTAACTTAAACTTAAGAGAAGAAAAAAGACTTCGTTTTTCATTGTCCAATGAACAATTTTTAAAAGGATAGGATTGCTTTTTTATTTTTTTATTCATGAAAACGATCTATAACAAAAAATTAGATAGAATAGCTTCGACCTTGTCCACTGATAGGGAGAGAACGAAATCCGGATAAATACCAATACCTATTACGGGCAGAAGAATAGACATCAAAACAAATAACTCCCGTGGGCCAGAATCAAAAAAATAAGAGTTTTGAGCAGTAAATAGCTTGTACCCATAGAACATTTGCCGTGACATAGATAATGAATAAATAGGAGTTAATATCATTCCAATTGCCATTACAAAAGTAATTAGTATTTTTGGCATTAAAAAATATTTTTGGCTGGTAATTATTCCAAAAAATACTATCAATTCCGCAACAAAACCACTCATGCCCGGTAATGCAAGAGAAGCCATCGATAAGATACTGAATATCGTGAATATCTTTGGAATTGGGATAGCCAATCCGCCCATTTCGTCAAGATAACCAAGACGTATTCTATCATAACTCGTTCCTGCCAAGAAAAAAAGTGCAGCGCTAATAAACCCATGAGAAATTATTTGTAAAATGGCTCCGTTGAGTCCCGTATCGGTTATCGATCCAATCCCTATAATTATGAAACCCATATGAGATACGGAGGAATAAGCTATTCTCTTTTTTAAATTCCGTTGGCCAGGAGATGTTGAAGCTGCATAAATTATTTGCATTGTACCTACTATCATCAACCAGGGAGAAAATATCGAATGAGCGTGCGGTAATAGTTCCATATTGATCCGAACCAACCCATACGCTCCCATTTTTAATAAGATTCCGGCTAGAAGCATACAAGTACTGTAATGCGCCTCTCCATGGGTGTCTGGTAACCATGTATGTAAGGGTATAATCGGTGATTTGACAGCAAAAGCAATAAGAAATCCAATATAGAATATTATTTCCAGTGCCACGGGATACGATTGATTAGCTAATGTTTCCAAATTTAATATTGGTTCATTGGAACCATATAAACCGATACCCAAAACTCCTATTAGTAGAAAAACAGACCCTCCCGCAGTGTACAAAATAAACTTTGTAGCTGAATAAAGACGTTTCTTTCCCCCCCACATTGATAGAAGTAGATAAACGGGAATTAATTCTAACTCCCACATGATGAAAAAAAGTAAAAGGTCTCGAGAAGAAAATGATCCTATTTGACCGCTGTACATTGCTAACATCAGGAAATGGAATAATCGGGAATTCCGAGTAACTGGCCGAGCCGCTACAGTAGCTAAAGTGGTGATAAATCCTGTCAGTAAAATAGGTCCTAAGGAAAGTCCATCTATTCCCAATCTCCAGTAAAAATCAAAAAAATTGATCCATTTATAATCCTCTGCCAGCTGGATTAATGGATCGTCCAACTGGAAATGATAACAGAATGCATAGGTCGTTAGAAGGAGCTCTAAGACGCATATATATATAGTATATCCTCTCGTCACCTTATTTCCTCTATGAGGCAGAAAGAACATTAAAGAACCCGCGGCTATCGGAAAAACTACAATTAGTGTTAACCAAGGAAAATAATTCGTGGTAAAGACAAGATACACTTGTACCAGAAAAACCCGTACTCTAAAAAGAAAAAACCAATAAGAATCGAATAAATTCTATTTTAGAGTACGGGTTTTTGTCGGTAATCGGTAAAAAAAATAAAAAAGATTCGAAATGGATTCAAGTGGGGTTTTCTGAAACGTATCAATATCAATAAGCTAGACCCATGCTTCGAGTTGTTTCATGCCATAAATAAACTCGAACACTCAAGAAATCCGTTGGACAGGCGGATTCACATCTCTTACAACCAACACAGTCCTCTGTTCTTGGAGCGGAAGCAATTTGCTTAGCTTTACATCCGTCCCAAGGTATCATTTCTAATACATCTGTGGGGCAGGCGCGGACACATTGAGTACACCCTATACATGTATCATAAATCTTTACTGAATGTGACATTTGATCTATAAATTTTTGAACTCCTAAATTTTCGATCTAGTAAATTTTGAAATGGCTCATATATTTAAACACCAGATGAATCAATGATTTACCAGAATTTTTCTAATCAATTCACTTCTGGATCAACTCATAATAATAATAGCGAACAAAGATACTTTGATTTCTTATCTTTTCGCAAACATGATCGAGGTTACGACGTATTATATATGCTAATTCGAATTTATCAAGATTATGATTTCTAAATACTACTTATTCAACAAAGTCGATTGATTGATACGAGTCGATTTTCTGTTACGATAAATTGACGAAACAATAGCTGATCCAATAGCTGCTTCAGCGGCTGCAATAGCTATAACAAAAATTGAGAAAATATCTCCTTTTAATTGCCGACTATCAAAAAAATCAGAAAACGTTACGAAATTTATATTAACCGCGTTTAGTATAAGTTCAAGACACATCAGGGCCCGAACCATATTTCGGCTCGTGATCAATCCATAGATACCGATAGAAAATAAATAGGCACTTAAAACAAGTACATGCTCGAGCATCATTGACCAACTCCGTACCAATTTCGATTCATTTCAATATGAACAATAATTCACGTGATTCGATTGCTTAGAATATAACAAGTACGGAACAAAAGAATATATTTGGAATAGATCGAATAGAGCGAATAATAAAATTTCTATTTTATTTTATACATGAACAGAACTGTATTAAAATATAATTTCGGGGAAACGGATGTGATAACACAGAAAAGGTTTGAGTTTGGATTTCTGTTCCTAGTTATAAAGATTTTTTACTGACGAGCCACGGCAATTGCACCTATCAAAGCAACTAAAAGAATTATCGAAATCAGTTCAAATGGAAGAAAAAAGTCCGTTGATAAATGAATGCCAATTTGTTGACTATTACTTATCAAATCTTCCTCTATAATCTGGTTGGATCGTGTAGTCCAAATAATCCCATACCACGACGTATCTAGAATAGTAGTTATTAATGAAAAAAAAATACTTGTACAAACTAGAGAAGTAACCCCATCCCCAATAGTCCAAAGATGCAAATTAAAATCTTTGGAATAGTCTGAACCATTCATGAACATTACAGCAAATATGATTAAAACATTTACAGCCCCGACGTAAATAAGAAGTTGTGCAGCAGCTACAAAATGGGAATTTGATAGAATATAGAATAAGGATATACAAACAAGAACCAATCCTAATGAAAAGGCAGAATAAATTGGGTTGGTAAGTAATACCACTCCCAAACCTCCTACTATAAGACCCGATCCCAGAAAAACTAAAAGAAAATCATGTATTGGTCCAGGCAAATCCATTATATTAAAATAAGAGATAAATAAATCGAAATGTTTTTCATGACCTTATTGAACCGACCAGGAAAAATTTGTTTATGATACATTCCCAATTGAATTAAATTCTAATCTAATAGGTGTGAGTTAATACGGGTATAGTTATAGTTATTGGATCAATTTCGTTCTTTTCTTTATTCGAAATGGCAGTTTGAAATTAAAACTATATATTTCGAAATAATTATGGAGATATTAATAGACTTTCAATACAAATTAAGTCATACCTCTCAGCACCCAATCAATAGTTGGGATTTTTAATTCTTGACCAAGCAAAGAGAAAGACCTTATCCCTTTCTACCAAAACGAAACCTTAGTAATTTGCAATTACTCTTTAATCAAGAGGTTTCCCCGTTTTTTCTTTGAGGCGAATTCAAAACTGTTCGAATTGTAAAATCGTCAATTATTGACATTGGTAAACGGCCTAAAGCAATTTGATTATAATTCAATTCGTGACGGTCGTACGTAGCAAGTTCATATTCTTCAGTCATTGATAAACAATTTGTTGGACAATACTCAATGCAGTTACCACAAAAAATACAAATTCCAAAATCAATACTGTAATTAAACAATCGTTTCTTTCGAATATCTGTTTCCAATTTCCAATCAACAACTGGCAGATCTATAGGACATACACGAACACATACTTCACAAGCAATACATTTATCAAATTCAAAATGGATTCGACCGCGGAAACGCTCCGATGTGATTAATTTTTCATAAGGATATTGAATAGTTACAGGTAAACGATTTGTTTGGGATAAGGTAATCATGAAACTTTGACCAATGTACCTTGCAGCCCGGACTGTTTGTTGACCATAATTCATGAACCCAGTTACCATAGGGAACATATCGTGAATATTTATGAATAATTTTATTTTCTTTCTCTTGTTTGAGACAAGTTGCAAATATCGTATTCCTTTTTTCTTTACAGTGAAAGGAGTTGGAAAGAAGTTGTTAATAATAGATTACCGAGAGAAATAGGTAAAAGAAATTTCCAGCCAAGATTTAATAGTTGGTCCATTCTTAATCTAGGTAAAGTCCATCTTGTTGTGATAGGAATGAACAAGAACAAATAAGTTTTAGCTAATGTAATAAAGATACCAATTGTCGTTCCAAAGATGCCATCCGCTTTATTTATTTCAAATAGCTCAGGAACAAATATGTACGGAATGGAAAGATTCCAACCACCCAAATAAAGAACTGTTACAAATAATGAGGAAACTAATAGATTTAGATAAGAAGCAACGTAAAATAAACCAAATCGGATCCCTGAATATTCGGTTTGATAACCAGCTACTAATTCTTCTTCTGCTTCTGGTAAATCAAAAGGTAATCTCTCGCATTCCGCTAGGGAAGAAATTAGAAAAACCATAAACCCTATGGGTTGACGCCACAAATTCCACCCCCAAAAACCATATTTTGACTGCGCCCCAACTATATCAACTGTACTTGAACTGTTAGATAATCATAGTCGGTGATAACATTACTGTTCCCATCGCTATTACAAAACCGTACATGAGATTTTCACCTCATACGGCTCCTCAAGGTCACAAATAAATGTAAGGACCGAGCCAGTATTAGTTATCTTGATATGGTTATAGGATAGATAGAGTCAAAATCTATCGGAAGGTCCCCAATTATACCAATGGAATTCTGTCTGCTATAAGAATAAATAAAAAAGAGTATTTCTGAATTGATCTCATCCTTTACGAATTTTAATTTTTTTTGTGTTGAGTAATAACTTAATAAATCCTTGAATAAAATACTCCTTGTATAAATATCAATAGATATTTGAACCCATCTTTTTTTTTTTCGATTACGAAAAAGAATTAGGCATTACATTAGTTCATGAATCATGACACGAATTTGATTTCTATGAATATATGAAAGAAAGAATAAAAAGATCTCTTTTGTTTATATTGTAATTGTGTAAGTGTATTTCTTCTATTTTTTTTGTTCCTCTTCTTCGTTCTGAGAAAAAGGGGTGGGCTTAAAAAAGGTAAAGGATTATTTCGTTCCCGACAGTCATTTGTTTAATCGGTGGATAGGAGCATACTCTGGATCGGAATTGTGGGGAGTACTCCCTGATCATTTCTACCAACTTAAAGCCCCAATTAGTATTCTTTTTATGTTATGCAGAAGTATCCTTTTAGATAATTTACATAATCTTCATTACTAATCCTTTGTGTGTATTTTTGTGTTCCTTACTATCCACCCATCTTTTTTTAATCCCCCGTTCGTAATATATGTATTGTAATACATACAAACGATACTGAAAACTCCATACGGTTGATCCTTTGAGCCCGCTTCAAGTCAGGATGACCAATCAACCAATCTTGGGGTAAAGGGCTTTTTCCATGTTTGTTTACTTGCGCTTAACTCTTGTACATAGGAAATGAGACTCAATCCACTTTTACTGCGAATTTTTAAGTTGTTTTCTTTCACTCATATATAACTACCTAATTTATTTTATTAACTTAAAGAATAAATAAATGAATAAAAAACTGAAGATATCTATTGTCGAACGAAAAGAATAGGGAAAAGAAAAGCTTCGGTTTTAGCGAATCGCACGTAGAGATATTGATAAAACACATAAAGTTAATGGTATTTCATAACTAATCGATTGAGCAGCAGCTCGCAGACCACCTAAAAAGGAATATTTATTATTTGAGCCATATCCTGACATAAGAAGTCCAATAGGAGCAATACTTGAAATGGCAATCCATAAAAAAATACCGATATTGAGATCAGCTAAAACAAGGTGATAACTAAAAGGAATTACTGAATAACTTAGTAGAATTGATATGACTGCTATAGATGGTCCAATACTGAATAAACGAGTATTTCCTCTCGATGGAAGAAGATTCTCTTTGAAAAGTAGTTTTGTCCCATCGGCTAAAGCTTGAAGAATTCCCAAGGGGCTGGCGTATTCAGGCCCAATACGTTGTTGTATTCCTGCGGATACTTCTCTTTCTAACCACACAATTACGAGTACACCTATTGTGATTCCCAATACAGGAGTGAAAATAAGGGCAAGCATCCATATGATCCCATAGACCTCTTTTAAGGATTCCAATTTGGAAAAAGAATTGATATCTTGTACTTCTGTTGTATCAATTATCATTTCAACGATCAACTTCTCCCATAATGATATCTATACTACCTAGTATCGTCATAATATCAGCCAATTTCATTCTTTTAACTAACTGGGGAAGAATTTGCAAATTGATAAAACCCGGTGGGCGAATTTTCCATCTCCAAGGAAAAACGCTTTGATCTCCTATCAGAAAAATTCCCAATTCTCCTTTTGGGGCTTCGACTCTTACATAAAGTTCTTGTTTCGGCAATTCAAAAGTAGGAGAGGGTTTTTTACTAATGAATCGATCTTCAAAATCATTCCATTCTGGATTGCTTTCTCTATCAAAGCATCGGATTTCTAAATTCTCATAGGGACCCCCCGGAATTCCTTCCAAAGCTTGTTGAATAATTTTTATGGATTCCGTCATTTCACCCATTCGGACTAAATAACGGGCTAATGAATCTCCTTCTTTTTGCCACTGTACTTCCCAATCAAATTCGTCGTAACACTCATAATGATCGACTTTACGAAGATCCCATTCTAGTCCAGACGCTCGTAGCATTGGTCCTGACAAACCCCAATTTATTGCTTCTTCTCCACCAATAATGCCTACTCCTTCAACTCGTTCTAAAAAAATAGGGTTTCGCGTAATAAGTTTTTGATATTCAACAACCCCCGTTAAAAAATACTCACAGAAATCCAAACATTTATCTATCCAGCCATGAGGTAAATCAGCTGCTATTCCTCCGATACGAAAATAATTATGCATCATTCTCATACCGGTGGCAGCTTCGAATAGATCATATACTAATTCTCTTTCTCTGAAAATATAGAAGAAAGGAGTCTGTGCACCAATATCTGCCATAAAAGGCCCAAGCCATAACAGATGAGAAGCTATACGACTCAACTCCAACATAATTACTCTGATATAGCTGGCCCTTTTAGGTACTTGAATATTTCCCAACTGTTCTGGTCCATTTACAGTTATTGCTTCTGTGAACATAGTAGCTAAATAATCCCAACGTGTTACATAAGGCAGATATTGTATAATTGTTCGGTTTTCCGCAATTTTTTCCATACCTCTGTGTAAATAACCCAATATTGGTTCACAGTCAATAACATCTTCACCATCTAGAGTAACGATGAGACGAAGAACACCGTGCATTGATGGGTGGTGAGGTCCCATATTGACTACCATAAGGTCTTTTCCAGTAGCTAGTATATTCATAGGTTTTTCCTCGATTCATTCTTACATGAATTGTTGAAAACGAAAAGAAGTTCATCAAGATTCAAAATCTAATAAATCAAAAAATTCCCATTTTTTTTTTTTTTAATTAACGATTTTTTGACTCCCGAATATTCAACTGACTAATTAATTCTTTATAACGTACTCTATTTTTCTTTGACAAATAAGATAGCAGCCGTTGGCGTTTTTCCAGAATTTTCCGTAGCCCTCTCTGAGATAAATAGTCTTTTCTGTGCAATTCCAAATGTGAAGTAAGTCTTCGTATCTTATTGGTGAAACTGAATACTTGAAATTCAACAGACCCGCAGTTTGCTTCTTTTTTTTCTTGAAAAATAATTGAGATGAATGAATTTTTTACCATAAAACGAAATCCCCTCCCTCCTTTTTATATGAATTTTACTGATCAGTAATAATAATGCTAGTAATTTAAATTTGATATACACAATAATCTTACGTTTGTTATCAACTTGCTCTAAAAGCAACCAATAATCAATTCAATTTGCAATTTGATTAGGGATCCAAAAGGATGCTATATTTGTTCAAAAGAGAAAATTTTAGACCTAAAAAAAAAAGATTCTGTTGATTTATTTATAGATCTAATTGATATCATTAAATTGGTATCATGTATCAGAATGGAATGGAAGACAAGGCATGTGTGCATCTCTTTGTTTTCATATATCCGACACAGTACATCATAGATAGGAAAAACATAGTATTAACGAATTTTCAATCGTGGGTATATACGTATCCTTACCATACTGAAACGACTGCCATTATTGGTATTAAACCAATAGCGATTCATACAAACTAAATCTTCTAATCGATAATTGGGCCAAAGAAAGAACTTTAAGTTAATCAATTGCTTTTTTTCTATAGTAAGATCTTTGCTTTTATCCAAAACGTAATTATGCATACCATTTATCTTCTTCGAATTTAAACAAATTAGAGTTCTCAATTCTCTACGACGGTTAGGGAATAAAATATTTTCAGGAACAAGCAAATCATAATGATTTTTGTCTTTAGTTCCAGTCATTATTTGAGGGCTTGGAATGGATTCATCAAAATTTTTATTATCAACATAGCTTTTTTCTCGGTATCTTTTATTAAATTTAAAGTGGCGCTTATTCTTATGAACCACCGAAATACCTACGGTTTGATATATAAAAAATTGTCCATCATTTTTTACAGACAGACGAAGCGGTTCGATAATCAATATTCCCCTTTTCATCAATTCTGTAAGAGTGAAATCCTTCTGAACAATCAAAATATCCAGACTCATTTCTCCCCTTTGAATAGAGGATATAGCAATTTCTCTTGGATTTATCAGTCGAAGCAGGAGACAATATATTTGGATATTATTGATTATCTTTTGATTTAAAGAATCATCCAATCTCAACTGAAAACGCAAATATTTTTTTAGGAAGAAATAAAGCTCTGCTTCTGTGTTTCTCTTGTATTGCTTTGTCTTTCTACGTTTTTTCATGTCAGATCCCGCATACTTTTCTTCAACATCTTTTTCTTGGTTTGAGAGAACTGATCCAAGACTTACTTGGTTTTGGCCATCTGATCTAGGATTTCCTTGGCCTGTGGGTTCTCTTTCTTCTTGACTTCTATTCTCTAATTCAATAGATTTTTTTTGATTCGATGATAGAAAAAGATCTTCCTTTTTCTTTGCAGTTATGTTTTTAGTCCCATTTGCATTTCCAGTAAAATTGAAAAGAAGTAATTTGATTGGTATGATCCACGGTTTCATTTTATATGCATTAAAAAGTAGCACAAATTCTGGGAAGAACCACAGCTCCAGATTTGATATAGGACTACTTAGTATTTCGTCATTCATTCTCATCCAATCAAAAAAGCTTCTTTTTTGATTCGATGGGGTAATTTCTTCATTTTGATGAATTGTAAGAGAAAAAAGACCTTTTTTATTAATTTCATCAACTATTTGATAATTATCCGCCCCAATTTTAGTATTTTCATTACTGTTGGTACCAGTATCCATATCAACCCAGGATCGAATATCGATCTTGTTTCTAAGACAAAAATGGAGAAGTCTCCAATCAAAATATTTTCTATCCGAAAATTTCTCTATATCCATAATATCGTCTTCCCCGAGATAATTATTGATAGGGATACCTCCCAGCATACCAAATAATTTGCCTTGCGCTATGTTGTAATTATAAAAACTTTCTTCTTTATTCTTTACTTGGAATAGTGATCTATGACTATACGAGTCTTTCTTATCTTCATAATTAATAGATTTATATGATAAAAGATCATATCTATAGTGTTTTTTAAAATTCGATTTTTTATTCCGTAATGGGTCTGCTTCAAAAAGATTTTGTTTTTCTTTTTCGTAATGAGTTAATCGGTTTTTTTCATATGAATCTTTTTTGTTTAAATCTTGATTTTTAGTTATACAGTCTTGATTGGCTCTATTTCGCCATTTTTGGGGTACTAATCTAAGCCATCTAATACGAGATAAATTGTATTGATATTGATAATGACCCCTTAACCAGGTTTTCCATTCATTCATTGCAAAATTCCAAAAAGGTTTATGTCTTAATTCGTAATGAAATATTCCTTGTTTTTCAAAAGAATCTTTTATTTCATTCTTAAGAAAAAGAGATGTTCCGTGATATTGAAGGACAGATCTTAAATTAGAAAAGTTAATAACTTGGGTTTGTGATAATTTGTAAAATACATATGCTTGTGATTGTGAGAAAGAAGATAAATCCCCAAAAATGTTTGAATTTTTATTATTATTACTAATCTTACAAAGTGATTTTTTTATAGTCGAAAGAAAGTGAATTATATTTTTATTTGTTTTATTAATTTTTTCCTGATTTGCTTCATTATTGTGGACGTTTTTATCAATAATTTGAATTTTTTTTTTTGATTCAAGAAAAAGTTTTGCATTGATTCTTGGAATATTAAGAATAGATAGAAAAATATTTATGTATATCTTTTCAATCACAAATTTTATAAAAAAATATGATTTACGGATTAATCGAATACTTCTTCTTTTTAATATCTGCCAAATCTTTGTTGATGATTCTAATATTTTAGTACGATAACTGATTTTGTTAGAACTAATATTTATTTCTTGAGTTAGCAATCCTTTTTTCTTATCTTTTGTAATTTTTTCTACTTGCTTTCTGATTATGTTTGTTCTATTACTCAGATCTTTCAGTTTTTTTTCTGTCAGTGAGAAATTTGTCCAATGCATATATCGAATTTGAATAGGGGATTCGTGAATCGTCTGATTACTGATTATCGAATCTTTTTTAGTTTTACCCAAGTCATCTATTTCTCTCAATCTAACTAATCGAATTGGCTTTCTTTTTGAAAGTTTTTTTAGTCCTCCTTTTAGAAATTGAATGCTTTTGATGCCCCATTTGTTTGTTTCTTTTGCGACTTTTCGGAAAACTTTTGTTCTTTCTTTTACTTTTAAAACTCTTAAAACTCTAAAAGGCTTAGTTTTCAATTTTCGAATTTTTTTTTTTAATTCTTTAAAAACGGGTTCAAAAAATGAATGTCGTTTTCGGGGAGAACCAAAAGGCAGTTCGGTTTCCATTCCCCAAACTGTTAAAAAAAAAAAATCACTTTCTTGGCCTTTTATTTTTTTCATTGGATCTTTATGAAGGGATTGCCGCTTAGATCTGTGCCAGGGTTTTAGGGAAAAAGGAAATAGGATCTTTATCTGAATCCCGTCTGTTAACCAGTTTTTCGGAAATTCTGTTTCGGATAATTGAACACCATTATAGGTGCATTTAACATGCATTTCCCTCTTCAAATCCTTAAAATCCTGGTCCCACTCGTTCACTTGAAATAATAGTATGCCAGCGATATTTTTAGCTATTATCAATGAAGGTAATATAATATATTTTCTAAGAAAGGATTGAGTTAATAACAGAAAACCTCTTATTGCTTGAGCAAATAAAATGCTATCCCAGGTTTCGGCTATTTCCATCCGTGCTTTTTCTTTTCTTTTGTATTCTTCTTTTTTATCAATTTTTTTTTTCTTTTCGTTTGTATAATCAGAAGGTTTTTTCTCTTTTTTTTTCCACATCAAATTTCTAAAAATTACTTTCATCGGTCCGGAAATATCAAAAGAAAAATAAAAGGGTTTCTCTATTCTGTCCAAAAAAAGGGGCGAATGGGGATTTGCTTGAAACAGTTCCCAAGTAACGGTTTTGCGTCTTTGTGCGCGCATGGAGCCTTTGATTATCTCTCGACGAAAATCCGATTGTTGCGCATAACGTATCACCGTTACTTCCTCTCTTTTATCAAGATTGTTAGTATATTTGTTATTAGGATTAGTATCAGGATCGTTATTTGGCTGGGTTTTAGTAAAAATCAATGCGCGTTTGCCTCTTCTTGCACGAATTGCACGATTCTCTGCCACGTTTTCTTCGTTTTGTCTCTTTAAATTATCCATTAATTTGTATGACCACCGAGAAACTTTTTTACTAATTTCTTTTATTCCAATATATTTTTTTCTAATTGTTTTAGTGTTGGGATCGGT